AAGATCCCCCCAACAAAACAATAACGCCTAGATCCTGAGCTAACTAAATAAAAAGATCTCTGCTTTGGAAAAGCAACATAATAAATATACTATTAACCCCAAAAACCATCTCCACTAAAACACAGCATTCTAGTATGCATTAACCACTGAAAACAGAATTTATTTAAATAAGAAGAGTAAAAACTACTTATCTCATTAAAAATAATTATTCCCACAATTTAAAATTTAAAATATCCACGAGGAATCCTAACTAAGTAATTTAAAAAATTTTTAAGTAAAAAAATTAAGTTATTAAAATTAAAAAGCCAAAATGAATAAATCTTACTTATACAATTTTTCATTTTTTTCTTTTATTTATTTACCCCATATATTATATTGAATATATAAGGGGGTTGTAAATTGATGAAACCCGCTAGCAAAATCCAGTATAATGACTGTATTAACCTCCCCAAAAACCCCATTAAAAAGATGCTACCCAAAATAATAATAAACATGTGGGTGTTAGTTCTACAAGAACTTTCTACACCCAACTCATTAGATATAAAAAAGATATATTAGGAGGGGTGTATAAACCAATATTAATATATACACCCCTCTACTCATATATTAGGAGGGGTGTATAAACCAATATTAATATATACACCCCTCTACTCATATATTAGGAGGGGTGTATAAACCAATATTAATATATACACCCCTCTACTCATATATTAAGGGGGGGTGTATTAAATCCATATTCATACTTATACACCCCCCCCCTTCCCCCCATTTAATTTAAATTAATCCAATGAAAAGCATAACCGAAACAAAAACTGGAACTCTTGCTACCCGAATAATGTTATCACCCTTCATTGAAAAAATTGCTGAAATAATATTAACCTCCCTTCGGAAGTTAAAAAAAACTCTATTAATAAAACCAAACTTTAAAAACGCCTCAATATACCCAATAATTTTATCATCTTTTCTACCAAAACTAGCATAATATCTGCCACCAAACTGACAACGATATAAATAATAGCCAAAATATACACCAAACAATTTTAATTTCAGAATCAAAAATCTATACAACCAAGTTATTTCATCTAGTTCCTCCAAACCACCCATTTCCAAATAACCAAACAAGCCACACAATACTATCAAAGAAGACAAAAAATAGTAAGATTTACTAAGTCATCCCTGATTAACTCCGTTGGGTCTAACAATCAAAAAAACCAATCGAGAAGAATAAGAATACCTAACAAAAATACACATGAAAACAACAAGCGACATTAAAAAACCCCCAGATCTAAACAAAGTTTTCAACATAGCATGCTTAGTAAAAAATACCCCTAAAAAAGGAAAACCTGCCACAGATACAGAAAGCAAAAGTATACCACAAAACCCCAACAAACTTTTAGCCGGAACCAAGGTAAAGCAACCCTTATTCTGACTACCTCCAGCAGAAGACAGAGAATCACCCACAGAAATAAAAAGCATACACTTTCCAACTCCATGACACACCAACTGATAAATACTCAATATAGGTCTCCCCAATAAATAATACACAAGACACCAAGATATGTTGTTACACGTAGACAATGCCACTATCTTCTTGATATCTGAAAAAGCCATTGCAGAACACCCACTGACCAAAATAGTTATTAAACACAACATCATCAAAATTTTCGACTGAAAACACCCTAACAAAAGATAACCATAACAAGAAACAAATCAAACCCCTGCAGCAACTAAGGTAGATGAATGCACCAAACAACTAACCGGAGTAGGTGCTCGCATAGCCTCCAAAAGCCAACTACAAAAAGGTAAAACAGCACTCTTAGTCAAAATTATTAAAAAAGCCCTTATAATCCCCATAAAACAAAGTTCGTAACCACCAAACGCATAACAAATGATAATAAAAAAACCAACATCCCCACCACGAGATGCCACAATAGTTCTATTTCCAGCAAAAAGCGTATCAAATTTACTATAATAAAGAATTAAAAAAAATCTAACCACACCAAGATACTCCCACCAAAATAAACTTCTTAAATAATCCTCGCTAAAAACCAATCCCACCATAACACCCAAAAACAAACAAATCATGATTTTAAGGTTGCTATGGGATCATCCAAAATAATGCAATCTAAACAACAATGAAATACAACCACAAAATAAAAGCATAGCTACACAAAGAAAATCCCTCACACCCAATCCGCCTTCTGCAGCCACAAAATTATTTAAAATAACAAAATAATCAACACCCAAAAAATAAAAAGAACTGACACCAACTAATAACAAAAGGGTAAACCCCACCACTAAAAACCACAACACTAGCATAAACTAACAGGAGGCCCAACCCACCAAAGCCATAGCCGAAATATAACCCCCCTTAAACGGGTTGTTAGCAAAATGAGAGAGGAACTAATCCTATATTTGACGCTTAAAATCAACTCATTAAATCTGACACCCCCACAGCAAAACTTGTAAACAAACAATATATTCGGATTTCAAATCCAAAACGAACTAAATCTTTTTTGCTTTAAGAAGGTCAAAAACCGTATCTTACTCCTAAAGCAAGCCCATAAAAACTCTGGCATTCTTAAACAAATTCCAACTAGTGTAAACTATCTCAAGATTTACAGTCTCACGTAATTATTATACTAAGTTAGCTACTACACTCCTTATCGTATGAATCTCTCCTTTCTACTTCTAATTAAAGAAACTAAAAAAAACCCCAAAACAAGAAAAACACAGAGAAACAAATAAAGAGGACCCTCAACACCACTACAAAATTTAAAGGACAAATCATTACCCCCCAAAAAAACAAAACCACTCCCTAACACAACCTCAAAAATAAAATAAGAACCCAAAAACAAAGAAAAACCACCTATATTAAACCCATACAATCTTTTAGGTTTATGAATACTCACAAAAAGTAACAATATATAAACACCACCAACATAAACCAAATACATCACCAAAGAATACCACGAAAAACCAGAGTAGGTAAAAATAAGCAAAATTCTGCACAAAGATTTAACAACTAGCACAAAGCAATAAAACAAAACTTTGCTAGACAAAAATAATGACAATATTCTCAAAAGATAAAAAAAAACAACTAACCTGATAGAAGGTTTAAAAAACCAGCAAAACAACTACTATTACACCAACTGAATGAATATTAAACTCACCTATACCACGAAAAGGTACCATTCTAACATAAACTAACTCAGCACTCCGCAGACACAACTTCAACAATAATAGGCATATAAGAATGCCCAGTACCACAAATCTCCCTACAATAACCCACAAAAGAACCAACCCGATTAGGTTTTAAAATTACCTGATTAACACGCCCAGGGATAGCATCAACCTTAACACCCAAATCAGGAACAGAAAAAGAATGAAGAACATCAGAAGCAGTAACCAAAATTCGAGTTGGAGAACCATACTCTACCACTAAAGGATTATCAACTTTGTTCACCAAAGACCCCATATAAGAATCATACTCCTCTCCCTCGAAATCATAACTCCAATATCACTGACGACCTATAACCTTAACAGTATTACCAATCTCAGACTCTACCTCTTTTAAAACTATTCTTACTTTACAATAACACAAAACATATACCCACACTGTTGGAACAATAGTCCACACCAACTCCAAAAAAGATTTCTCAGACTTTACTTCAGAAACCCCCTTAATAAAATAACCGTAAAACACCAACAAAAAGAAAACCCAAGTACATATAAATATGCATAATAAACTAGCATAACTAACGATATTAAAATATAAAACACTTCTTTTCATTTGATGGTTGATAAATTTATCAAAAAACTAGAAATTAGTCCCTAAGTTAAAAGTTAACCAAAATAAAATATTAAAAATTTTAAAATTTTATTTAACAACAAAATATTTTCCGCAGTTCAAAAAAGCCATAATTTATTAAAAAAAAGTATTTTTACAAATTTTTTGTAATACCCCCCCCTTACAGAAAATTTTTTTAACCACAAAATTTAGTAAGAAAACATCTAAAAACTCAAAAAAACAGCGAACTCAAAAAAACAGCGAAAAAAGAACTAAAAAAAAAAAAAAAAAAAAAAAATTAATTAAAAATTTTAAAATTTCGACTTAAATTTTAAAAAATTACATAATTATTCCAATATTCTATTAATTGAAATAAGCTTCTGGTTCCCCAAAAGCTACCTTGTTACGACTTACCTCAGCTTAAACGCCGAGGTTGACGGGCGGTGTGTACCCCAACTAAACCCCTTTCAAATAAGTGTATTAACTTAGTTTACTTACAAGTCCTAAACTCGCATATTTACATATAGGCTCAATATTAAAGTAGGGAATAACAACCCACATATTAGTAGCACATTGACCTGGCTTAAATTGAAGTGTTTACACTCGTAATAAACTCTCGCTACGAATATCCAACCGGACGTACACCAACTAATTTATGCGGGTGAATTATTGAGCGGATCATCTTTTACAGCACACCCTCCCCTGTTAGGAATAGTTGGCTGCCAAATTATTTTAGTTTAAACTAAGATTTATATATAAAACCCGTTAATTAGGTATCAAATCTAACTTACCAAAAAAAGGTTTAAAAGCAACGCGGTGTGATTAGTATTGCACCATTTTCGCATTTGACTGCCAAACGAAACTAACACACCACCAAATATTACACCGTACAAGAAGCTAAAGGAAACAGAATAACCGCGGATGCTGGCACTGTGTCTTATCCTCCTTTAATAAACTCTCCCGCTATCGCAAAAACGAAAATAACGAGAACTCACCGCTAACTCACGACCTCTGAAAACACAAAAAAATAACAATAGCGCTATATGCGGTTGGAGTTTAAATAACTTCTGTAGCCATGACTAAACAAATCAGGGAGGGGAGTTACTAACTCACCCAGATTTTTGCAAAATCTGGTGCTTAAAGCTCCCTCCCTAAAATAAAAATCTTCCAATCCTTTCGTACTAGGAAGATTGCCCTATAGATAGGAACCGACCTGGCTTACACCGGTCTCAACTCAACTCATGAAAAGATTTAAAGGCCGAACAGGCCTACCCACGGAAATGCTGCTCTCCGGGGTTACTCCAAGTCAACATCGAGGTGGCACCTAAGTGAATCAATATGATCTCTCCTCACTTCTTACCCTGTTATCCCCGAGGTAACTTATCCACTAAACTAACTAATAGGTTCATAATGCATCTGAATTAACACCCTCGCCCCAAGTAAATTTAAAATTAAGCTCTCGGGGTCTTTCCGTCTTTTATTGCATCGTGAGAGTCTTTACTCACATCCCAAATTCATTAATACTGACAAAATCGAATAAAACCCAAACCAACCTTTCAAACAATTCCCTATTTAGAGGACAAGTAATTATGCTACCTTAGCACAGTCAAAATACTGCGGCTGTTGAATCACACTGAGCAGGTTATACTGCAAAATAATAGTTGCAGAAATGTTTTTAATAAACAGTACGAATTTACACAAAACTTTATGCCGGTAATTTACTACTTATTCTAGGATACTTAAAACCGTCTGGTTTGTAATCTAGACTACTACAAAAAGATTAAAATCGTCATCTAAGTTATAACACTTTTCTACCCCGGATACCTTTAAACCCCAGTAAATTAATAACAACATTTCTTTTGATTACATAACTGACATCCACGCCAACTACGTTTTTATTATATAAAGTCTAGCACTAGTTATCAAGCAAAACGACTAATTTATCACTGCCAATTTCTTTTTTCGAGGCTGTTTCACAAAGCCCGCTAAAAAAACTAAATCTTCGCTTTTCTAACTAAAGGATCTCCTATTATACTCCCCAAATCATGATACAAAAGGTAGAACCAATAAAACTTAAAATAGCTCAAACTAACAGCAGGCGGGTTGAAACCCTCTGTGCTTTACAAAAGCACTATTTTTAATAAACTACACCAGCCCACGCAAAAAATTAAACTTAACGATTCCAAATAATAAGATTACTTCTATAGGTAGCATGATAACCCACCGGCACATGCAACAAGTTAATATTGGATGCATTTTTACCTCACAACCCCACTACAGTGTTGTTGGCCTTTAAAGACTCTCAAATTATAAACATAAAAAAGAAAGCCCTAAAAGCTGATATTAGTCTACCCACAGTACAAATCTGTCTTAAAAAACTAAAACTTCTGTCATAAACACACACACGTCGAGGCAAACCACACAAACCAAAGTAATGCATTGGGAAAAAGCACATGTTAAAACCCACCATAGAAATAGCGCAATGAATCTTTAACATGGATTCACTCATTGTCAACCCAGTCAGAATAGGCCACCACCAAATAGTAGAAACCACCACCCTAGTATAAGAACCTAGTGAAAAAACATAATGAAAATGCGCAACAACAAACCAAGTGTCATGAAGCAAGCTATCCATAACAGAAGAAGACAGCACAATCCCCGTAACACCACCAATTGTAAATAATATAATAAATGCTAATATTCATCAAGTTACCGGGTCCGAACGAGTAACATTACTTCTTCCCAACATGTAAAGCCAAGAAAAAACCTTTATACCTGTTGGAACCCCTATGATCATAGTCACAGAGCTAAAAAACACAGTGCTCTTAACATCCATACCAACCGTAAACATGTGGTGAGCCCAAACAACACAACCCAAACACACAATAGAAAACATAGCAAAAACCAACCCCAAATACCCAAATGGCTCTTGGTTATTTCTAATACTAAGACATATATGTCTTACTATACCAAAACCAGGTAAAATAAGGACATAGACCTCCGGATGTCCGAAGAATCAAAACATGTGCTGAAATAAAACAGGATCACCACCTCCCATGGGATCAAAAAAAGCAGAACCAAAATTACGATCAAACAAAAGCATTGTTATACCAGCCGCTAAAACCGGTAGTGAGAGCAATAGCAAAATCGACGTAAACATGTAAGACCACACTATAACAGAAATTCGTTCTTTTTTGTCGTTATAAAATACTGCAGACTGAATAGTTCTTATAAATTTAATAGATCTTAAAATACTAGATATCCCAGCTAAATGTAACGAAAACATTAAAAAATCGGTTCCTTTTCCACCCCTAAATGTCACACTAGAAAGTGGGGGATAAAATGTTCACCCTAACCCAGTTTTACCCACCAAAATACTCACTATTAAACTAACCCCCGACGGTAACAAAAGCCACGCACTCAAAGCATTTAAACGCGGTAAACACAAGTCCGGTAGAGATAACAGTAAGGGTAGCAAAAATTTACCAAAACCACCTATCATCACAGGCATCAAAAAAAAGAAAATCATAATAATTCCGTGCGTAGTAATAATATTATTATAAACATCGGTACTCAAAATATTATTATAAGCATCCAACATTTGAACACGAATTAACATACTCAAACCAAGGCCCACAAACCCAAATCAAACACCGATCACCCTATAAATTAACCCTATACGCTTATGATCTAAAGTAAAAAACCACGATACAACATAGTCAATACCACTCAAACCCCCAACAAACTTATCCATTAGCAACCGCTGAAAACCTCCTCCGGGGTTTTGAAAACCCCCATTTTAAATCTAAACTAAGCAGCTAAAAGAGAGGTGAGCTTACTAAGCTCTCTGTATTATTAGCAGTAACACCACTAAACCCCTCACAACTAATTGCACCACCCAACATAGCCAAAGACAACCTCCAAAAAAAAGCCCAGTGAAAGAATGAGTACAAACACCAAATAGTAAACCCCATTTTTATAAAATTCAAACTGAAAAGCAGATTTCAAAAGAAGAGAAATCTCCAAATCAAAAAGAACAAAAAACACCAAAATCAAAAAGAAACCAACACCAAATTTATTAATCTTAATCGAATGACCAATAAAACCACACTCAAAAGAACTTCTTCATACTTTCACCGAATAACCAGATTTACCTAACAAACTAAAAAATTTACTTTGATAAAAATAGATTAATGCGGATAGAACAAACCAAAAAACCAACCCTCCTAACACAGATGCCGCTTAATCAACCTGGTATAAAACCCGCCCCACCAATATTTACGCTTAGACAACAAACTACTTTTCTCGGCAGTCATAAAGACATCCTGAGAGTAAGAATCCCAAACTTTAAACTAAGCTATACCAAGTACCGACGAAAGAAATTTCTTTAAATAACACTATATCAAAGTGTCCTGCTATTGCAGCCCTATCGGCCAGCGAGCTTGAAACCAAGTTCTTAACTCCCCAAAAGTAATATTTTATCTAAACTACTACGCTGAATACCCGCCTGTAGCCGAATTAATAAGCATCTTAAAGTTAACAGCCTTACGATTTTTTTAAACTATACAAGCCACCTTAAAAAGCTAAAACCAACCCAAAAGCAAACAATGGCAACATTACGCTCCACATTAGACCTATAAAATAGTCAAACCGCACACGAGGTAAAGTAGCACGTGCCCACAAAAAAAAGAAAATTTTTCCAAACAGTAAGAATCACCAAATTAACCCTTTTGAAAAAACCCTAGCACTAAACCAGCAAATTATATAAATAATAAGATACTCGCAAGCAAACAAACAAGTAAAATACACTTTACAGTACTCTGTATTAAACCCGCTAACTAAATCCCTCTCAGACTCAGCATAATCAAAGGGTGTGCGGTTTCTCTCACACAAGGTGGCCAATAATCACAGGGGGTATAAAAACAGATAACTAAAAAATAAAGTCCTTTCAAAACCGCCCCCAAAACAGTATCTTCCCCAAACTATGCCAAACACAATAACAAAACACATCAAGCAAGCCTCAAAAGTCACAGAACCAAAAGACGAACGCAAAGAACCAAACAAAGAATACTTATTGTATCTCCCCCAACCAACCATAAGAAGCCTGTATCCCCTTAGGCTAGTTATCACTAAAAAGCACAAAATGGACAAATCACCAGACCCACAATTAAAAAAATCAAAATACAGAAAACAAAGAAGTATGGAAAGAATAATAATGAGGTAGGTACCTATCAACCCAAGAACACTACGAAACTGAAAGTAGTTTATCTTAGTCTTAATAATCAACTTAATCAAATCGGCGAATCTCTGAAACAACCCTATAAAACCAACCTTATTTGGCCCCTTCCGTATTTGCATGTAACTCAGAACCTTTCGTTCACTCAATATAAAAAAAGCAACAAACACCATCACAAAAATAAAGGATAAAACAACCCCCACCAATGAATAAGCCACCATAAACACAATAGTGTGCTCTAAAAAAGCATCAAAAGCATGACAAGCTCTCATTCTAAATAAACTAACACTACTAACAGCGGGGAGACTAACCCCCATCTAATCTATGCAAAAGAATTATTTTTATTAAACTACCCCGTTAACAATATCAGAAAACCCTATAGATCATCTCTTACGTGTAAAATAAGCATTTTAATTAAACTATTCCGACTATCAAACCTCAATTACAGACCTCTTCTCAAAAATTAAAACAGCCAAATAAATAAATTCAATGCACCTGTAAAAAGCCCATATAGCCACAATAGGTGTTGAAAAACACACAATATAGTAACTCCCTAATAACTTATATAATATACCAAAAGAAAAAGGAACGCCTAAAACTCTAAAAACAGTCAAAATAACCTTTTTAGTTTTCAACAAACCAACATTAATTCAAGATAAACAACCTATAAACACCAACCTATAGCACATATAAACACCTAAAAATAATAAAGAAGTCCCTACACCCAAACTCCTTAAAAAAATAATAAGAATTCTCCCAGTAGAAACACCTCTTAATGCTAAAAACATCTTTAAATTAACCAAACCACACAATAAAATATTTGATAACAACAAAAACGATAACAAAAAAGATAGATATATGGCGCTACTATCCAACGAAGATAAATAACCAGAAAAATAAATTAAACTAATCTTCCTAACAGAAGAAATCATATAAAATACTCCCCAAGGACTATTCACAAGAGTAACCAAAACCCACCTGACAAAGGGAAACATACCCAACTTCAAAAATAAGGATATCAAAAAAAATCAAGAATAAGAATCACTCATAAAACCAGTAAAAAGTAATCCAGAACTAACACCAGAAACTAAGATTAGCCCCAATAAACCCCTGTAACGTTTGACAAAAACCGCCCTAGTAAAAAAGCCAGCTAAAATTATCAATTTAGCAGCCTCCATACAAACCCACATGCCCATAAAACTTGGCCAAGAAATTCTCAAGATATATAATAAACCAGCTAAACTAAATAAGTATACGTGCAACCCAAATCTCTCTAGTGATCCTCACTAAACCCCAAAATATTAACAACAATAAACCAATGAACTATAGCCACAAAAACCTCATAAAAAAAAACAAATATTAAAAAAACCACTAATCCACAATTAGACATAGTCATACCAGCCAAACTAGACGCCCCAAGTGCCCCTATAGTGATATTTAAAAAAGGACGAATCATCAATACAGCTGGACGAACAATATAACTAATAGTTTCTGCTAAACCAACAAATGGAGCAATCCAAAGTGGAGTACCAGAAGGAACTAAAGAAGACAAGAAAAGCCTAATACCATCCTCTACTCGCCCTATAAAAAGACTCACATAACTAGGAAAAATAAAAAATACTACTAAAAAAGCAAAACCCAGGCCACCATAAATAAATGGTATACGGAGTAACAAAAACAAGCATAATAAAGTAAAACAAGCTAAATAATAAAAAGCCCCCAAATAAGAACAGAGACTCCTAACAAACCCGAAAAAGGCCCTAAACCGATTCAAATTTTTCATAAAACAAAAATATAGAGAAAACTAAAAGTATTGCCTGAGTATGAACCAGATAGTTTTATTTTTAACTTATTTCTCTACTATAAAAGTACCTCTAGTGCTTCAAACTAACGCTCTGAATTAAGCTAAAAAAAAGTAGTAGAAACTAAAATCCCCTCTGTGATCAAAACACAACGTGCAAAACACCTTACCACAAACCTAAATCATAAAAACAAAAAGATACGTTACAAATTTAAAAACATACAACACCACCAATAAATTAAATGAAGGTAAACCACTACCAAATCCCTCCCCAGCAGAACAAACCATGTAAGCTAAGATTAGAACTGGTATCAGTCCCCCTACAAAAAGATAAAAAAAATAAAACAATGCTAAACTACCCCTATGAAAAGAAAGACCCAAAATAAAAACCTCTGAAAAAAATTTTAAAGTGGGTGGAAAAGAAGAAGCAGTTAACAAAGATAGGCACAACATCAAGATAATTCCAACCCTAAGACGCCCAGCTATTGAAAAAGAAAACCAGTTACGAGAACCTATTAAATCGTAAGCAAATAAAAAACAAACAAATAGTAACGAAGCCGAAAACCCATGTCCTAAACAATACAAAGGTCCCTCAGAAGAATTTCCGTCACTATTCAGTATCCCCAGCAATGCTATAATAATGTGTCCCAACCTAAGGTAGGCCAACCATCGCTTAGTATCCAACTCACTAAGACAAGATGCTATAATGAACACAGAATAACAAAGCAAAGCAGTAAATATATCAACATTGTCATGAATAAGATTAATAACAAACCGGTATATCCCAATTAATCCCAACTTCATTATAAACCCACTCAACCAAACCGAAATAAAAGCTCTTGCCTCGGCATGAACCACGGGAAGCCAAGCATGAAATGGGGGAAGCGGGACCTTTGTAGCAAAAAGAATAAACATAAAGACACCCAATAGAAACCCTCCTTCTCCCTCTAGACTAATATTTCCAGACAATCTCGTACTTCCCCCAAGAAAATTTACATAAAGTATACACAAAAGCAAAGGAACCCTAGTTGACCCAACATAACCAACCAAATACCAAAAGGCCAAAAAACGCTCAGAGTACGGAGAACCTGCTAAAATGCAAAACACCAAAGATATTATAGCCAACTCATAAGAAACCCAAAAAACCATTGTATTTTTTCTTAAAAAACAAATTACAGAAAAAAATGCTCTAACGCAAATTAATATACGCTCAACCTTGCTCATGTGGGAGTAGCAAAAATTGAGAAAAAAAATCATTAAAAAAAGACAAATAAAACCCAAGATAGAGCCCACATAATCAAAAGTTAAATAACTTTTAACCAATAAGCAATCCTGAGTAATAACCAGCAGTAATGAAAAAATTAAAACACAAACGTATCTAAACACCATAAACGAGTTAACGAAACCAACGATAATACAACCTCCATAGTCGCCACTATAATAAACGTAATAAAATGTAAGAAGCCTCCCACAAAGCACCCCATAAAAAAAGAAAATAAAAGAACAAAAACTTTAAAAATCTCTATAAAAATAACAACAGATATAAACCTCGAGCGTACAGTAGAAAAACAACTGAATATAAGAATAATAGAGACCAGCCACAACCACGTAAAACTAAAAAACATATTCTAGTAAACCCAAAACCCCTTAAATATAAATAGTCTACTGACTGTAACAAAACTTCTAATCTGGCTAATCAACACATATGGATCTTCCGGGTGACAAGCACCAAGATAACTCAACAAAATTATCTGTGACCAAATTATTCAATAAATAACCTGACGTCCAACAAAATACCCGCAAGACATATTATTAGTTGGCAATCACAAAATAAATAAAAACACAACCACCAAAATCAAACCACCTATCTTAGATCTTACTGAACGAAGCATAGCATAATAAAATAAAAAATACCACTCAGGCTTTATAGAAGCGGGGGTAACTAACGGATCCGCCTGTAAATAACTTTCTACATCTAGAACAAAATCGGGAGAAAAAAATATTAAAAATAAACAAACACCATAAAGAAAAACAAGACAAAAAAGATCCTTATTACTATAGTATCTATGAAAATGTACAGCATCACTATACCCATTTCTCAAAAACAGCCTTTTATTAGAACCAGTCTTATGCAGATAGAATAAGTGTAAAACCCTGGCCCCAATAATCACAAAAGCCAAAACAACATGGGCTGCAAATACACGTACAAGAGTAACTTTCGTTACAGAAAACCCACCAACAATAAAACTATACAATAATTCACCAATAAAAGGAACACTTTGAACCACAGAAGTTAGCACCGTAGCAGCCCAATAAGACATCTGATGCCACGGAAGGATATACCCCAAAAAAGCTTCAACCATCATGAGTAGGTATAAAATAAAACCAATATTTCAAACTGGCACCTTTGTATACCTAGAATAATATAAAGCCCGACCCATATGCACAGAAAAAACCACAAAAATAAAACTGACACCCCAAATATGAACATAACGAGTAACCCAAGAAAAAAACCTATCTTTTGTTATTTCCATAACACAAGGAAACCTTAAATAGACGTCTGCCACATACAGCAAAGAAAGAATAATACCACTCAAAATCTGAACAGCCAAAAACCCTGAAATCATAAAACCGGAACACCAATAGTAATTCAAAGAAGAATTAGTAGGTAAATCTATTAAATTAGAACGAACTAAACTAAGCACTTCGAAGCATGTAAACATATTTCCAATACCACAAATTGGGGGTTTAAATTAACCTAGCCACGAAACAAAGATAAACCACGGTATAAACAAACAATCAAACATAATCCACAAAATGTCAATATCAAACAACTAAAGTACTGTAATAATCACCAAAAACACGAACTCCAACAATTAATAATTTTATCAAACCCACAACACCAATAAGAACATGAGAAAAATGAAGCCCAACAGCCGAAAAACAGCAAGCATGATAAACCCTGCTTACAAGAAACACAGGACACTCACTAAACTCCACCATCTGCAACCCGATAAAACCAACACCAAGAACAATTGTAGCCAATAAATGAACTAACCCCTCGCTAAAATGCATCGTATGGTGATAGCATGTTACAGTCAAAGAAGAACCTATCAGCAAAAAACACCCAAATAGAGGAATTTCCATGTAATCAGAAAGTCTTTCCATATTGTACTCCTGAAACCACAAACACCCAGTTAACAAAGAACCAAAAATTAAAACCTCCCTTAAAATAAACATCCAAAACCTATCCACATAATGAAGTTTAACTACCCTAGCTGACTCCAATCATAGAAAAAGAATAGAAAAACCAACCAAACTAAGAACTAAGATAACACCTTTTAAATGTCACAATATAGCACTAACCAAAAATACAAAAGAAAGACTAGCTTTAACAACCGGTAATCAAGTCAC